TGGATTTCTGACCACATTCTCCATAGGTCCCTCTTAGATCTTCTTTCTCCAATCTTGGATTAGGGAAGAAGGAGATATTCGCGACTACTGGCGGTTTCATTATGGGGCAGCTCATGATCTTCATATCGATCTATTATCCACCTCTGTATCTATTCTTTCTTAGCTAAACGGGTGGAGGATCCACCCAATTTGTTTATATCATGGGCTCGAAAAACGGATCCGAATTTGACTGAAATGCACGATCTTCACAGGCATCACTTTTCACGATACCTAAAAGGTGCAATAGCCATTTTGAACCATTTCCTATACTATAAGAGAATGGTTTCCATTACTTTGAGAAATGGATTCTTATATTAAACTATAGCTATTACATTAAAGAAGAAAAGAAACTAATAGAAGTCGAAGACCCAGAATGGTAGTGAATAGAGAGAAAGATTCTTATGATTTTCTTGTTCCTGAAAATATTCTATCTATCTCCTAGACGCCGTAGAGAATTGAGAATTTTCATGTCTTTCAATTCTCGTACTCGTAATTGGAAAGTTACGGAAGAAGACCCGTCATTTTGCAATGAAAACAACATATAAAACTCTGGACAATTTCGAAATCAGGCCAAGTGTCTTAATACATATGCAAAAAAATTCATTATTGGCCCACCATTGATTAGAAGATTTCGCTTGTATGAATCGCTATTGGTTTGATACGAATAATGGCAATCGTTTCAGTATGTTAAGGATACAGATGTATCCACAATTCATTTAGAGTTACTTAATAGCCTATTTCTTATACCATATCTCTATCCCGTGAAATTCTCAAGCCGAAAGATGGATGCATATGCTGTGTTTCATTTTGCTAAATGATATAAATTAAATGGTGTATCAATTCCATAAATTGGATATAGTAATAAAAAAATCAGCAAAATTCTTTCTAATATTTTAGATAGAGGAAACATCTAAAATATTAGAAAGAATTTACTCTTCTATCCAAATCCAATTTGCATTGATAAAATCAATCCAAATTCCAGTAGTAGATGAATAATTGCAAATTTTTGTGTGTACGAGATTAGAATAACTTCAAAATAACTGACATAATTTTTTATTTTTCCTGATCAGAAAAATATATGAAAAAGAAAGGAGGTAGAAAAATTTTGGGATTTATGGTTAAAGAAGAAAAAGAAGAAAACAGGGGTTCTGTTGAATTTCAAGTATTTAGTTTCACCAATAAGATACGGAGACTTGCTTCACATTTGGAATTACACAAAAAAGATTTTTCATCCGAAAGAGGTCTACGAATACTTTTGGGAAAACGTCGACGTTTGCTAGCTTATTTGGCAAAGAAAAATAGAGTACGTTATAAGAAATTAATCAGTCAGTTGAATATTCGGGAGCAGTAATTTAATCGTTCGAATTTTTTTCTTATTTTATTAGTAGTCTTATAGTAGTCTTAGATTTTGCATTTTGATGAGCCTCATTTTGAGGAATTCATGGAATAATCCATTTTGATGGAATAATGAATTAAGGAAGAAAGGATATGAGTCTACCTCTTACAAGAAAAGATCTCATGATAGTTAATATGGGCCCTCAACACCCATCAATGCATGGTGTTCTTCGACTGATCGTTACTCTCGATGGTGAAGATGTTATTGATTGTGAACCCATATTAGCTATTTACACAGAGGAATGGAAAAAATCGCGGAAAACCGAACTATTAAAAGACGAGGGAGATAGAGATATGGTAGAAAGGGATAGGAAAGGGGAAGAGACTTGTAAATTCCTTAAGTTAAGAAAGAAAAAAGAATAAAAATATGGATACATAACATAAAAAAAAGAATAAATAAGACGAAATTCGCCCTCCTCCTACATATTTAATTTCTTCTCCGATACAAAAACTAACAAGACCCACTCCATTGGTAATTCCATCAATGGCACCTTTATCAAAAAATTCCGTTAGTTCGGTTAATCCTCTTATACCAAAGGTAAAGACCCTAGTATAGAAAATATCTATATAACCACGATTATAGGACCAACTGTATATATTTTTTTTTACTTTAGCAAAAAAGTCCGAAAAAAGACTTTCCTTGTAAAAGGAATTTTGTAAATCCAAATTTTGAAAAAAAGAATAAGAGGATCCATAGAAGATATATGCGACGAATAAACCGAAGATAGCTAGACTTACAGAAGAAATTGCATTAGTAATAAATTCATATGAATTTATAGAAAAATTAGAACTTTCCTGGGTAAAGTTTATTGAGGGAGTTAACCACTTTGCTAATATGGTTAACCCCGCTATTCCATTATCCGTCGCTCCATTATCAAAAGAGATTCCTATGAATCCAATGAACAAAGTAAAAAGCAGTAATATAAGAAGAGGAAATAACATAGTATTTCCCGTTTCATGCGGATAGGCAAAAGTTTTTTTAGCGCCAAAGGAGGTACTAAAGCATCCTATCCTATTTGTTGTATTATCTTGCATTTTTGGTATATTTTGTGAAAAAAAAGAAACCCCATTCTTTGTTGTTGATAAAACGAAACCCCTATTCACTCCTTTGGGTATCCTTTTTCCCCACAAAGATATTGAATACAAGGGACCCTCTTTAGTGCTACTATAATTTTGAAAATGAACGCGCAAATACCCATCAAATGTAAGTAAATATATCCGAAACATATAAAAGGCAGTTAATCCTGCAGTAAAGGAGGCTATTATTCCAAAAAAGGGAGAATATAACCAACTATTACTAAGGATCTCATCTTTGGACCAAAAACAAGCAAGAGGCGGAATACCACAAAGAGAAAGAGTACCCCATAAAAAAGTGGATCTTGTAATTGGAATATATTTTCTTAAACCACCCATAAGAACCATATTCTGACTTTTATCTGGTGAATATCCAACAAGAGGTTCCATTGAATGAATAATTGATCCGGACCCCAAGAACAATAAAGCTTTTGAATAAGCATGAGTGATCAAATGAAATAAAGCAGCTTGATAAGAACCTATGCCTAGAGCTAACATCATATAACCCAATTGAGACATTGTAGAATAAGCTAAGCTTCTTTTAATGTCTCTCTGAGCAAGAGCTAAAGTAGCTCCTAAGAAGAGTGTTATTGTACCTACTAAAGAAATTAAACTCATTATCAAAGGTAGAGATATGAAAAGAGGAAGAAGTCGAGCTAGAAGAAAAATACCCGCAGCAACCATAGTTGCTGCGTGTATAAGAGCTGAAATGGGAGTGGGTCCTTCCATAGCATCGGGTAACCATACGTGAAGAGGGAATTGTGCGGATTTCGCAATTGCACCAAGGAATAATAAAAAAGCACACAAAGTAGTAAGTAAAGAATTTATTCCATTATTAGGAATCCAGTTATTAGCTATTTTGAACAAATCCCTAAACTCTAAACTACCTGTTATCCAAAAAAAACCTAAAATTCCTAATAATAGACCAAAATCCCCTACACGATTAGTTACAAAAGCTTTTTGACAAGCACTTGCTGCGATTGGTCGTGTAAACCAAAAGCCTATCAATAAATAGGAACACATTCCTACGAGTTCCCAAAAAAAATAAATTTGTATCAAATTAGAGCTAGTAACCAATCCTAGCATGGAAGTATTGAAAAAACTTATATAAACAAAAAATCTCAAATATCCTTCATCGTGAGACATATAACCGTCACTATAAATAAGAACGAGGATTCCTACAGTAGTAATTAGTATTAACATAATAGAAGTAAGCGGGTCAATCAAGTATCCAAATTCTAAAGAAAAATCATTATTGACGGTCCAAGACCATAGATATTGATAGATAGAACTTCCATTTATTTGTTGAATAGACAGTTGAACTGAGAATACCATAGCTATACTTAAGAGTAAAACACTAGGAAAAGCCCATATGCGACGAAGATTTTTTGTTGCTGTCGGAATAAAAAAAAGGCCAAATCCCATTAACATAATAACTGGAAGTGGGAGAAGGGGGATTACCCATGCATATTGATATATATGTTCCATAAGAAAAGAAGTTGAAATTTTTACTTGAAATTTTTCTATAAAATAAAATTGTTTCCAATTCACCAAACGAATTCTTATCTCTTTCTGAAGGAATAAATAAAAAGAATAAGAAAAAATACTGGAATTCTTAATTTTTGAAAAAAAAAATTATTTCATTGAGATAATAAAAAATTTAAAATGGGTTTAATTGGTTAAATTAAAAAGGTTAATCAACGAACTTCGTTACCTAATTATTACCTAAATAAGGATATTTAGTAAAAAAAAAGTTGAATCTTTTTACTTTCTATTCATTTTTAGATTTCTTTAAAACAAAGATGAAGCAGCTCTCTTGTTTCGTAACTGATTGATTGAATTCCAATGAAATGAAAAGAAAACCCATGTTTATAAAATAAAAAATTAGAAAATAGTTCTTACTTCATATAGAACTCAAATCCTAATTACTATAATTACCTAAGTTTAAGAATGTCTTGTTTAAGAGACTTTGTATTTTTTGTTTTGATGGGTATTCCATTATGGAATACCATTCTGAACTTAATTAACTATTTTGTTTGATTTTCCCTTCTTTTTATCCACCCATCTTATATAGGGGATAGGCTTCCATATGGTATATCTATATATGGAGTATACTTGATATATAAATATCTATAAATAGATTTAAAGGGGAAACCTTTCTATATATTCTATATTATTAAAACAAAGTATAAAATATATACTGAAAAAAAAATTCAGAATGTCAGTATCTTTCAGTATCTAAGTATAAATACTAAGAAAAAGAAGAAAGAAGGATTGATTTGCCACAATAGATGTCTTTCACATACAACTAGAAAAAACTAATTTCCTTTTTGAATGGCTGTTCCAAAAAAACGTATTTCATTGTCAAAAAAGCGTATTCGTAAAAATATTTGGAAGAAAAAAACTTATTTTTCCATAGTACACTCTTATTCTTTAGCAAAATCAAGATCATTTTCCAGCGGGAATGAACATCCAAAACCCAAGGGTTTTTCGGGGCAACAAACAAATAATAAGTAATAAGGTTTTGGAATAATCTGAATTGACCTATCAAAAAATTATTCCAATTACTTAAATATAAATAATTTCGATTAATGAATTAATGTACTTTTATGTGTTGAATTACTCGGTAGAATATTGCTAGAACAAACCCCTCTGATATATAGAATAAAAGTTTTGGTATACTGTGTGCTAAGTATTCTTTTCCTATTAATGGTCCTTGAGTTTTTGATAATAGAATTCTCATAATAAAATAGGAGAATTCTATTATCAAAAGTAGAGTATTCTTGCAATAGGACTTACCACTTACATTTTATCCAAAATCATTGGTTTAATGTTAGTAAAGTAAATCCTATTAATATTAATAGGAGCATAAAAGACTTTGATTCTATAAATTTTTCCTTTTATTGAAATTGAAAGAATTTTCAAAATTTAAGGGAGAAACTAATTCTAAAAAAAAAAAAAGGAGTTCCTACTCTTTCAAGCAATCTTTCGATTAGGCACAGCAAGAGTTTATTGTAAAAAAAATCGCAACGATACTACCAAATGAAGTCTATTTTAATGAAGACTCTAATGTTCCTAAATTTTATAGACTTTCCCACCAATCTCGACGACTCGCGAGATAATAGCTATTATTCTTTTAAGTTACCCATTATTTGAAGTTAGCCGCCATGGTGAAATTGGTAGACACGCTGCTCTTAGGAAGCAGTGCTCAAGCATCTCGGTTCGAATCCGAGTGGCGGCATTCTCGAAAAAGAATACAATAGATTAGAAAATGGATTCAATTCGAAATTTACAATTTTGTAATGGGACCTTCCCCTTATGCTATTTGCAACTTTAGAACATATACTAACTCATATCTCTTTCTCAACCATTTCTATTGTGATTACGATTCATTTTATAATCTTATTAGTTCGTGAACTTGGGGGATTAAGTGATTCGTCAGAAAAAGGAATGATAGTTACTTTTTTCTCTATAACAGGATTCCTAGTTTCTCGTTGGGCTTCTTCGGGACATTTTCCATTAAGTAATTTATATGAGTCATTGATCTTCCTTTCATGGGCTCTGTATATTCTTCATACCATTCCTAAGATACAGAACTCTAAAAATGATTTAAGCACAATAACTACGCCAAGTACTATTTTAACGCAAGGCTTTGCCACATCAGGTCTTTTAACTGAAATGCATCAATCCACAATACTAGTACCTGCTCTACAATCTCAGTGGTTAATGATGCATGTCAGTATGATGTTACTAAGCTATGCAACTCTTTTGTGCGGATCCTTATTATCTGCCGCTATTCTAATCATTAGATTTCGAAAGAATTTCCATTTCTTTTCTAAAAAGAAAAAAAATGTTTTAAATAAAACATTTTTCTTTAGTGATTTTTATGCAAAAAGAAGTGCTTTAAAAAGCACCTCTGTTCCTTCATTTCCAAATTATTACAAATATCAATTAACGGAGCGTTTGGATTCTTGGAGTTATCGTGTCATTAGTCTAGGATTTACCCTTTTAACCATAGGTATTCTTTGTGGAGCAGTATGGGCTAATGAGGCGTGGGGATCCTATTGGAATTGGGATCCTAAGGAAACTTGGGCATTTATTACTTGGATCATATTTGCAATTTATTTACATAGTAGAACAAATCCAAATTGGAAGGGTACGAATTCGGCACTTGTAGCTTCGATAGGATTTCTTATAATTTGGATCTGCTATTTTGGTATCAATCTATTAGGAATAGGTTTACATAGTTATGGTTCGTTTACATCAATACCTAAATGATTACATAAAATGAAACCCTCACGAAATGAAGGTTTTTACTTTTTTGTTTTATTTGAGAACCCTTTGAACGCCCTCTCAAAGGGTTCTCAAATAAAACAAAAAAGATCTAAATCTAATTAGACTTTTTACTTTTTTCTGCATTAATAGAGCGGACTAGTTAAAAAAACCTATTTAGGATAATAATTGGATAAGAGAGCCTCTACCCTGTCAACGGATAGGGAGAGAACTAAATCTGGATAAATCCCAATACCTATTACTGGTAAAAAGATACAGATTAAAATAAAAAGTTCCCGTGGTCCAGAATCCACAAAATTTGCGTTTGGAACATTAAATAGCTTGTATCCATAGAACATCTGGCGTAACATAGATAATAAATAAATAGGGGTTAATATCATTCCAATTGCCATTACAAAAGTAATTAGCATTTTTGGCATTAACAGAAATTTTGGACTAGTAATTAGTCCAAAAAAGACTACTAATTCTGCGACAAAACCGCTCATTCCTGGTAGGGCAAGAGAAGCCATTGAAAAGCTACTAAACATAGTAAAAATTTTCGGCATTGGGATAGAGATTCCCCCAAGTTCTTCGAGATAAACAAGACGCATTCTATCAGAAGCCGTTCCTGCCAAGAAAAAAAGTGTAGCACCAATAAATCCATGGGATAATATTTGTAAAATAGCTCCATTGAGTCCAATGTTGGTTATGGAACCAATTCCTATAATTATGAAACCCATGTGAGATACAGAGGAATAGGCTATTCTTTTTTTGAAATTTCGTTGACCAAGAGAAGTTGAAGCTGCATAGATTATCTGGATAGCTCCTATTATTACCAACCAAGGCGAAAATAGATAATGAGCATGAGGTAACAATTCCATGTTGATACGAATCAATCCATACGCTCCCATCTTTAATAAGATTCCCGCTAAAAGCATACATGTACTATAATGAGCTTCCCCATGGGTATCTGGTAACCACGTATGTAGGGGTATAATTGGCAATTTGACAGCATAAGCAATAAGGAAGCCAAAATATAAAAGTATTTCCAAGGTTGCCGGGTATGATTGATTAATTAATCTTTCCAAATCTAATCCTGGTTCATTGGAACCATATAAGCCCATACCCAGAACTCCGATTAAGAAAAAAATGGAACCGCCTGCAGTATACAAAATAAATTTTGTAGCTGAATATAAACGCCTCTTTCCCCCCCACATGGATAAAAGTAAGTAAACAGGAATTAATTCTAACTCCCACATGATAAAAAAAAGTAAAAGGTCTCGCGAAGAAAATAATCCTATTTGACCACTATACATTGCGAGCATCAGGAAATAGAATAATCGCGAATTCCGGGTAACTGGCCAAGCTGCTAAAGTAGCTAAAGTAGTGATAAATCCTGTCAATAAAATAGATCCTACTGAAAGTCCATCGATTCCCAATCTCCAGTGAAAATCGAGGATATCTATCCATTTATAATCCTCCTTTAGTTGAATTAAGGGATCCTCCAGTTGGAAATGATAACAGAATGCATAAGTCATTAGAAGGAATTCTAATAAACAAATGGATATAGTATACCACCTAACGATTTTGTTTCCCTTATGAGGTAAAAAGAAAATTAATAAACCTGCAAATATCGGCAAAACAACAAGTATTGTTAACCAAGGAAAATAACTCATGATAAAGTGATAAAGACAAGATACGTTTTGACCAGAAAAGCCCGTGCTCGATTATTTCGAGCACAGGCTTCTTCGGTAAAGAGGAATCAGACGATTCGAATGAAGTTTTTTGTAACGTATCAATAAGATAGAGCCATGCTACGGGTTGTTTCAGGCCCTAAATAAACGCGGACACTTAAAAAATCTGTCGGGCAAGCGGATTCGCATCTTTTACAACCCACACAATCTTCGGTTCTCGGCGCGGAAGCAATTTGCTTGGCTTTACATCCATCCCAAGGTATCATTTCTAATACATCTGTTGGACAAGCTCGTACACATTGAGTGCATCCTATACATGTATCGTAAATTTTTACGGAATGTGACATTGGATCTATAAATTTTTTTTTTCAACATAAAATTTTTCGATCTGGTAAAAATGAAATTAGTACTATCATGAGTCATATGTATTGTAGACACCAGACGAAGCAATGGTTTTTCCAAACTTCAAAAAAAAATAATATATTTTTTAATCCGTTTGTGAGAAAGCGTGAAAAAAGCCAAGAGACTTGAATTTTTGACTTCAATAATCAGAATTATACGAATTGTACATACGAATTTGAATTAGCCAATAAATTGGCTATCGTCTTTTCAATATAAATTATTGCAATATTAAAATTGCAATATCAATGAATTTTTTTAATTCATTTAAGTGAAAAAGAATACTATGCAATAGCCTATTAAAAAAATATATATTCTCAAATAATACTAAGAAAATAGTATTGATTTCCATTCATCTTAATATTCAATATTATTATATATGCGCCTTTGTTTATAGGATTGGATGTCTAATTATTCAATAAATTAGATTGATTGATACGAGTTGATTTCCTATTACGATGGATGGAAGAAAGAATGGATAGTCCAATAGCGGCCTCAGCAGCCGCAAGGGCTATCACAAAAATTGCAAAAATGTCTCCTTTTAATTGGCGACTATCAAATAGATCAGAAAATGTTACGAGATTTAGATTAATTGAATTCAGTATAAGTTCAAGACATATTAGAGCTCTAACCATGTTTCGGCTTGTGATCAATCCATAGATACCAATCGAAAATAAATAGACACTCAAAAAAAGTACATGCTCAAACATCATTAATTAACTCCTTAGAAATCTTGATTCATTTCAATATGAGGACAAGAATTGAACCGATTCAATTAATTACAATAGAACAATTACACAACAAAAGAGAAAAGAAAGAAGGTATTTGTTGGCAGTAGATCGGTTTTACTAAATAAAAACAAAATTGTGATTCTTTAGTTATTTTTTTTAGATTTGCAATTCTTAGAATTTTTACTATTTTAAGTTTTCTTATTGCCGAGCCATAGTAATTGCACCTATTAAAGAAACTAGAAGAATTATGGAAATGAGTTCAAACGGAAGATAAAAATCGGTTGCTAAATGAATCCCAATTTGTTGAACATTATTTATGAGACCCTGTTCTACTATTTGGTTTGATCTTGTAGTCCAAAGAATTCCATACCATGACGTATCTGGGATAGTAGTCATTAGTGAAAAAACAATAGTTATACAAACTAGTGAAGTGAACCCATCTCCAATAGTCCAATAATTGTTATCTTTAGACCATTCTGAGCCATTTACGAACATTACAGCGAATATGATCAAGACATTTATGGCTCCCACATAAATAAGAAGTTGTGCCACAGCTACAAAGTAGGAATTTAATAAAAAATAGAATAAGGATATACAAACAAGAACTAATCCCAGCGAAAAGGCAGAATAAATGGGGTTGGTAAGTAATACTACTCCTAGACCCCCTAGTAGAAGAACAAATCCCAAAAATAGCATAAGAATCTCATGTATTGGTCCAGGTAAATCCATTATGGATAAAAAGAAATTAATAGTATAAAATTTTTCATGAACTGACTAAAACTAAAGGATTCAAGGAAGGCAAAAGGGATTAGGATATTTTTTTTGTATAAGCTGTCTAGTTAGAAATTCTATCACGAAAATCTAGTCTGATTTAAAATAATCAAAAATTTCCAATAAGCATGTAGTTATTCGTTTTTCTTTATAGTTAGTAAAGGATTATTCTTTTTTTATAACAAAAAGAAAAGAAAAAATACAAATTTAGTAATCAGTAATTGTTCTTGAATTCGAAGATTGATCTTCCTCTATTTTACTTTTAGTAGAATTTCTAATTGTTTGAATTGTGTAATCTTCCATTATGGAGATTGGTAACCGACTTAAAGCAATTTGATTGTAATTCAATTCATGACGATCATAAGTAGAAAGTTCATACTCTTCAGTCATTGATAAACAGCTTGTCGGACAGTACTCAACACAATTGCCACAAAATATACAAACTCCGAAATCAATACTATAATTAAGCAATTGTTTTCTTTTAATATCCTTTTCAAATCTCCAATCTACAAGGGGTAGATCTATCGGACATACGCGAACACATACTTCACAAGCAATACATTTATCAAATTCAAAGTGGATTCGGCCCCGAAAACGCTCCGGTGTAATTGATTTTTCGTAAGGGTAGTGAATCGTTATAGGTAAACGATTTGTGTGGGATAAGGTAGTTATGAAACTTTGACCAATGTACCTTGTAGCACGTATTGTTTGTTGACCATAACTCATGAACCCAGTTACCATAGGGAACATATTCATTCTAAATATCTATGAAAAAGATATGTTTCTTTCTCTTGTTTGAGAGAGCCTTTGTTTGTGTTGAAAATATTCTTACTGTTATTGTATTATCTTATTTATAGTGAAACAAGTTGGGAAGAGGTTGTTAATAAGAGATTGCCCAGAGAAATAGGTAAAAGAAATTTCCATCCAAGATTTAATAACTGATCCATTCTCATCCTGGGTAAAGTCCATCTTATTGTGATAGAAATGAAGAGAAATAAATAAGCTTTAGTTAATGTAATAAAGATACCCATTGTCATTTCAAAAATTCCAATGGCGTTATTCATTTGGAAAAAATCAAAAAAGGATATATAGGGAATAGATAAATTCCATCCGCCTAAGTAGAGAACTGTTACAAATAAAGAGGAAACTAATAAATTGAGGTAAGAAACAAGATAAAATAAACCATATTTTATACCGGAATATTCGGTTTGATAACCTGCTACTAATTCTTCCTCTGCTTCTGGTAAATCAAAAGGTAATCTTTCACATTCTGCCAAAGAAGAAATTAGAAAAACTAGAAAACCTATAGGCTGACGCCAAATATTCCATCCAAAAAAACCATACTTTGACTGTGCTTCAACTATATCAACTGTACTTGAACTGTTAGATAATCATAGTCGATGATAACATCACAGTTCCCACCGCTATTCCAAAACCGTACGTGAAACCTTAGCTTCATACGGCTTCTCTATGATCAGAAAAAAGAGAGGACTGTTTCGTTATTAGCCCCCAGGGCGTAGATAGAATTAGGGAAAATAAAATAGATGGCAAAGTCCTAACTAAATTAGACCAAAGTAATTCTGTCTGCTAGAATAAGAAAAAGCGCTTCTGAATTGATCTCATCCTTTATAATATAATAAATTTATTTCTTTGTTCAGTAATAACTTAATCTTGGAATAAAACACTTCTTATAGGAATTAAATTAATAAATGAAAAGATTTGGGTATTAGTTCATAAGGAATTCTCTATGAATATGGATAGAGTAAAGAAATAATTCAAATTTTTTTGTATAGCACTCCACATCTTTTGTCCTACTCTTCTTTACCTAGGTAAGGGGGTATTTAAAATTTAAAAGAAAAAAAAGGGGTAAAGGGTTAATTCGTTCTTTATAGCCATTTCCTTAACAAGTGAATGGGAACATACTCTGGATCGGAATACGAAGAAAGTACTACTTGATAATTTCCACTAATTTCAAGTCCTTATTATGATTCCTTTTATGGGGCAAAATCTCTAATATCTTAGATTCCCCATTCTTAATCCTTTATGTACTTTAGTGTTCCTAACCCTTCACTAACTTTTGATGGATTCTTCTTATAATTATAAGTTATAGTAATAACTAGGAATCTTCTAGTAATATAATTCCATATCCCGAATCCTTTATTCTTGCCCGCTTCAAGATATGATGACTAATTAAAAAATCTCAATCTTGGGATAAAGAGTTTACACTGCTTATGTTTACTTCAACTTTTTTCTTGTACGTAGGAAATGAGATTTTTCTTTTTACTACAAATTTATAAGGTGTTTTGTTTCACTCATATAGCTATCTAGTTTAACTTACCAACCCGAGAATAAGAAAAGGAAGATAAATAGTTAATGAATTTTATAGGAAAAAGACCCTATTTTAACGAATCACACGTAGAGATATTGCTAGCACACAAAAAGTTAATGGTATTTCATAACTAATGGATTGAGCAGCAGCTCGTAGACCGCCTGAAAAAGAATATTTATTATTTGAGCTATATCCTGCCATAAGAAGACCAATAGGGGCAATACTTGAAATGGCAATCCATAAAAAAACACCAATACTAAGATCGGCTAAAACAAAATGATATCCCAAAGGGATAACTAAAAAACTTAATAAAATTGATATGACTGCTATAGAGGGTCCAATGCTAAATAAAGGAATATCTCCTCGGGATGGCAGGATATCCTCTTTTAAAAGTAGCTTAGTCCCATCTGCTATAGCTTGAAGCAGTCCCAGGGGGCCCGCATATTCAGGACCAATACGTTGTTGTATCGATGCGGATATTTCTCTTTCTAACCACACAATTACGAGTACCTCTATTGTGATTCCCAAAAGGAGGGTCAAAATGGGTAGAATCGATATGAGTCCATAGACTTCTTTTAATAATTCCGATTTCGAAAAAGAATTTATAGTTTCTACCTCTACCCTATCTATTATCATTTCAACGATCAACTTCTCCCATAATGATATCTATACTACCTAATATCGTCATGATATCAGCCAATTTCATTTTTTTAACTAGTTGAGGAAGAATTTGCAAATTAATAAAACCGGGTGGACGAATTTTCCATCTCCAGGGGAAAAGGCTATCATCTCCTACTAGATAAATTCCTAATTCACCTTTTGGGGCTTCCACTCTTACATAAAGTTCTTGCTTTGACAATTCAAAATTGGGTGAAGGTTTTTTACCAAGAAATCTATATTCAAAATCATTCCATTCGGAATTCTTTGCTTTCTTAAAGCGTCGGACTTCTAAATTCTCATAAGGGCCTCCAGGAATTTTTTCTACCGCTTGTTGAATTATTTTAATAGATTCCCTCATTTCACTGACTCGTACTAAATAACGAGCTAATGAATCCCCTTCTTTTTGCCATTGGACTTTCCAATCAAATTGATTGTAAGACTCATAAGGATCCACTTTACGAAGATCCCATTGTATTCCAGAAGCTCGTAACATAGGCCCCGATAAGCCCCAATTTACTGCTTCTTCCCCACTAATAAAACCTACCCCCTCAACTCGCTCTAAAAAAATGGGATTCTGTGTAATAAGTTGTTGATATTCAACAACTCCGCGTAAAAAATAATCACAGAAATCTAAACATTTATCGATCCATCCATAAGGTAGATCCGCGGCTACTCCTCCGATGCGAAAGTAATTGTGCATCATTCGCATACCTGTAGCAGCTTCAAATAGATCGTATATTAATTCTCTCTCTCTAAAAATATAGAAAAAAGGGGTCTGTGCGCCGAGATCCGCCATAAAAGGCCCAAGCCATAACAAGTGAGAAGCTATACGGCTAAGCTCTAACATAATTACCCTAATATAGCTGGCTCTTTGGGGTATTTGAATATTCTCCAAGAATTCTGGTGCATTTACCGTTATTGCTTCTGTAAACATAGTAGCTAAATAATCCCACCGTGTTACATAAGGTAAGTATTGTATAATAGTTCGGTTTTCCGCGATTTTTTCCATTCCTCTGTGTAAATACGCTAATATGGGTTCACAATCAATAACATCTTCACCATCGAGAGTAACGATCAGTCGAAGAACACCATGCATTGATGGGTGTTGAGGGCCCATATTAACTATCATGAGATCTTTTCTTGTAAGAGGTAGACTCATATCCTTTCTTCCTTAATTCATTATTCCATCAAAATGGATTATTCCATGAATTCCTCAAAATGAGGCTCATCAAAATGCAAAATCTAAGACTACTATAAGACTACTAATAAAATAAGAAAAAAATTCGAACGATTAAATTACTGCTCCCGAATATTCAACTGACTGATTAATTTCTTATAACGTACTCTATTTTTCTTTGCCAAATAAGCTAGCAAACGTCGACGTTTTCCCAAAAGTATTCGTAGACCTCTTTCGGATGAAAAATCTTTTTTGTGTAATTCCAAATGTGAAGCAAGTCTCCGTATCTTATTGGTGAAACTAAATACTTGAAATTCAACAGAACCCCTGTTTTCTTCTTTTTCTTCTTTAACCATAAATCCCAAAATTTTTCTACCTCCTTTCTTTTTCATATATTTTTCTGATCAGGAAAAATAAAAAATTATGTCAGTTATTTTGAAGTTATTCTAATCTCGTACA